AATACGGTCAGGCGGCGCTAATTCGAATCCCTCGGGCAAAATAAGAACAGCACCCACATTTAACCCTCCCTTTTTCCCATTACCAAGAACTTGTTTCAGTTGCATATCATAAGGAATTCGAAGAACTGCTTCAAATACAGTATCGGGAAGCACAGCTTGGGGAACTTCAATATCCACGGGCTTATTAGCTAAATGGCAATTGGCACATACAATTCGTCCGGTTGCTTCTCGTGGGTTTTCATAACCCTGCTGCGCAAAAATGGGATATGCATTTGAAATAGATGTCCGAGTTATTACGTATATCATGATCGATACAGAAATCGATCGAATCATCTGTTCCTTTACCCAAGAAAAAGTATTTCTATTTTCCATATCCAATCGCAGATCCCAGAATTTCTACAATAAATTAGATAGGTAGCTAAGCTAATCTAGTTCCCTATACACGAGTCTGTTGTCATTCTACTGCAACAGTTGTACTGGAATGATGAATACCTTGAGCAGGTAGAAATAGAAAGAATTTTGCTAAAATGGAAAAGGGCTTTCTTTCTAAAGGAAGAAAGATGCTAATTTGATTAATATCAGGAAATCAAATGAGTTTATGCTTCACTAATTGAATGATAAATGACTACAAGCGAAGGAGATAGACGGTTTAAAGAAAAAAAGATCCAAAATTTAAAACATGTATCTAGAATCACTGGAAAACTACAAACAAAAATAGTGAAAATTAGCTCATTAGGAGCCCATCCAAGATCGTTGTAGACCCAACGAATTAGTAGTTCCCAACCGCGGGTGGAGTGAAATCCAACAAAAAAATCAGTAACTAAAAGAATCAAAAAAGCTTTTATTGAGTCATTTAAGTTATAGAAGAATTCCTGAACCCAAGAATTCAAAATGACAAGTTCCTCTTTACCCAGAAAAAAAGAACCACTTAGAATAGCCAAACAGATTATATTTGTCGAGAAATGCAAAATGATATGGAGATGATCCTCATTATCTATTTTGACCAATTGTATTATTTCCTTGTGTATTCCTATAGGAGGTTTTTGTACATGTGTCTTCGGTTTCTCTTTTATCATTTCGTCCAAGAGAAAAAGTTCTTCTAATTCTATGAATCTTTCTAGAACCTTTTTCTCTTGAATATCAGTTAAGAGAGTTTCAGATTGCCTGGTATTCCACCAATTCTTAATCCAAAGTTCCAGACATTTGTTAAAAGAGAAAGAGACTCCCCAGGGCAAAAGTACGATAAATACAAGATATAGGAAAGAAGGCAATGCTTTCTTTTTTTTCATTTTTGATCTGTAAATTGAGTTGTTAATGAATCTGCTTCATTCGCTGACTCTATTTCATTCGCTGACTCTATATGATATTTCTTTTTATTTGAAGCAAAAATTCTATAACAAGGTTTGAGACCTTGTATCTATTCCTCTTTTTTGTATACTAGTGGAATTTCATTGCATTGGGTTCTTTCTTAGATCTAGATGGAGTGGAATAGAGAAATAGAATAAAAAAAAAAGCCCTTTCGGATGAAAATGGAAGAATATTATACCATATATCTCACTTGGACAAAACAAATTAGAAGCAATTTTCTCTTATCCTCGTTTGTTCCTTTCTTTAGATAAATACTCAAAAATCCCCTTACAATAACGAATCCAATTCATTCAATTCATTTCAAAAAAATTAAATCGGTATTCAAAATACTTCAATTGGTACGCGCAAGAAATAGGCCAATTCGGCAGCTTTTTGTTCAATTTCTCGTGGAGTAAAAAACTTCTCATCAGTACGAGTCAAGGGAATGACCCCCTGGCCCCGGATTTCCATATAAAGGATACGACGAGGATAAAGACCCTCTTTAACCTGAATTCTAATTGATTGGATATCCCGCATAAGGAATCGAAGGAAGACGCGACGTTTTATTCCAGGGAATCCCCAACGAAAAATGCACACTATTCCCTCTTTTCTATCGAATCGGTCATAACCACTGCCTACATTCCACAAAATAGTGCACCACAAGTAGGAGCTAATGAATAGGCCCGCGATTCCGTAGAAAGACATCACGACCCCCTGTGGAAAAAAAAGAATTTGTTGAGATGGAAGTACAGATATCATATTCTTACCAAGATAACTGGAAGCCCCAACCGATAAAAATCCTAGTGAACCTAGAAAAAGAATACAGGCCCAGAAAAAATTACCTCTTTTTCGAGAACCTTTTAGAAGTTCTATCCATATGTGTTCTGATCGCCAATTCATATTAGATATACTAAATCCAGCAGCGGTCGATTGAAATTGAGAGAATAAGCTAAATAATTTTGACTTTACTTTTTTTGATTCTGAAATCGCCTTCAGTAACTAGTACTCCTGTGAAATAATTGGTTAGATACATTGACTTTCTATTCAAAAAATATCTGTTGATCCACTTAAAATAAAACTCGCTATACCCGGCTCCGCATATGCATGCATTTATGCTCGTAGCCTATATCCGCATCCATAGCCGTTTTTCATTTTTCATTTGTGTGTAGAAAGAGCCACATACCCTACCATATTATATTACTTACACTAAAAAATATCTGTATTATGATCCTGCGTGGAAATACATTGAGAAAATTCGGCCCCATTGGTTCTAGACAATCTTATTTTTCTGCACATAAAGAAATAAAGAAGCCATTGCAATTGCCGGAAATACTAAGCCTACTAAAGGCACGAAAATAGAAGGTAAGTTAAAATCCGTCATAGAATAGGTGTCTCAATTCAAATTTACTATTTCTATCTATTCGAAAAATATCTTAAGATTCTTATAATATAATTAAGTATATCTATTATAAGGAATATTGACTATTGTATTTTTTAGTTTGCAAAATAAAGATTTTTTATAGAATACTATAGAATACTAAAGTATTCTATAAAAAAAAATGAATGGAATGGATAATAAGAAAATTGCAAAAAAGGAGATTAAAAAGATTTGATTTTTCTTTTCCCGTCCTCATGACCTTTCTATCCTTCTAATCGAACTTGAAATTGGATTCAAAAGAAAGCGATTGTGAAAATGAAATACCTCTTTCAGAATACCCTTTAAAATTTGAAAAGGTCTCAGTACGACTTTTAGTCGAATGCGCCCATTTCGAATCCTAAATCAGTTTCGTCTACCTACTTCCACATGCAATACTTCTTCAACCACTCTCGGACCCCCACAAACGCAAGATGCGCGTCAGGTTTTGAAATAAGGATATCCCCCAACCCCAGTATACCGAAACTCGCTCTTATCCTATCCCACCGGTTGTAAGGATTCATACATAGGGCTTTTTAGTTGATTGATAGTGCCGTAAAGTTGAAGCTTTTTTAGACTTTTTTATTAAGCTGTAATTTCCTTCCTGCATACGTGCTCCTCTATCCTCTAGAAGCTCATACAATAATGCGCGGTAAAGGCGGAAAAATAGCATACTCAATCAAAATCAAAGGGCAAATTCTCTTACCTACTACAGATCTCATACTACCCCCTTAGACTTTTTAAGGCGATATACCACCCAAAGGGTATGAAAATGCCGGGTGGAGTTAGCTTTTCGACGAAAACCCGTCCCGTGCAGCGAAGTCCTGTTAGTAAGACCCCGCGCAAGACACAAGAATGGATTATAGAAGAATATTATTCCGAATACTCCTCCGGACGCGTATAGTAGCATTGCGATTCCTAATCTTTTTTCATTGATTCTTTCCCAATAAATAAAGATTTTTTCTGTAAATACTGCGTATTTGATTCCATTATCATATGATAATACTATATTTGTATTTATTTATTGTATTATACCTTTATATATTCTAAATATATAGAATAGAGGAATCTCGATTTGTCAAGTCTCATGATCGTATCAAGATCTATTTTTATTCGGCTCAATCTTAAAAAAAAGATTGAGCCGAGTTTAATTGCAATCAATTAGAAGAATAAAGAAGAATTACTGCATTTCGTAACTGCTTTTTTCTCTTTCTATTTCGCTTCTTTTTTATTTAGACCTTCTTTATATCTAGTTTTATCTACTTATCTAGTTTATCTACCGGCTCGAACTCGAATTTGATCGCCTTCCATATTTCACAAGCTGCGGCTAGTTCAGGACTCCATTTGCTAGCTGCTCGGATAATTTCATTACCTTCACGAGCAAGATCGCGCCCTTCGTTACGAGCTTGTACACAAGCTTCTAAAGCCACCCGATTAGCTACTGCACCAGGTGCATTTCCCCAAGGATGTCCTAAAGTTCCTCCACCAAATTGTAATACGGAATCATCTCCAAAGATTTCGGTCAGAGCTGGCATATGCCAAACATGAATACCCCCTGAAGCCACCGGTATAACACCTGGCATAGATACCCAGTCCTGAGTGAAAAAGACACCGCGAGCACGATCTTTTTCAATAAAATCATCGCGCAATAAATCAACAAAACCTAAAGTCATTTCGCGTTCCCCTTCTAACTTACCTACTACTGTACCGGCGTGGACATGATCTCCCCCAGACATACGCAATGCTTTAGCTAATACACGAAAATGCATACCATGATTTTTCTGTCTATCAATAACTGCATGCATTGCCCGGTGAATGTGAAGAAGTAGGCCATTGTCGCGGCAATAATGAGCCAAAGTAGTATTTGCGGTGAATCCCCCAGTTAAGTAGTCATGCATTACAATGGGAACCCCTAATTCCCTCGCAAATATAGCTCTCTTCATCATTTCTTCGACTGTACCTGCAGTCGCATTCAAGTAATGCCCCTTGATTTCACCGGTTTCGGCCTGTGATTTATAAATTGCTTCGGCACAAAAGACAAAACGGTCCCTCCAGCGCATAAATGGTTGTGAGTTTACGTTTTCATCATCTTTGGTAAAATCAAGTCCACCGCGTAGACACTCATAACACGCTCTACCGTAATTTTTTGCGGATAATCCCAATTTTGGTTTAATAGTACATCCCAAAAAAGGACGGCCGTACTTGTTCAACTTATCCCTTTCAACTTGGATACCATGAGGCGGACCTTGGAAAGTTTTTGAATAAGTAGTGGGAATTCGCAGATCCTCCAGACGTAGAGCGCGTAGGGCTTTGAAACCAAATACGTTACCCACAATGGAAGTAAACATGTTAGTAACAGAACCCTCTTCAAATAGGTCTAATGGATAAGCTACATAAGCGATATATTGATTTTCCTCCCCAACAACGGGCTCAATGTGATAGCATCGCCCTTTGTAACGATCAAGACTGGTAAGTCCATCAGTCCAAACAGTTGTCCATGTACCAGTAGAAGATTCGGCAGCTACTGCAGCCCCTGCTTCTTCGGGCGGAACCCCGGGCTGAGGAGTTACTCGGAATGCTGCCAAGATATCAGTATCCTTGGTTTCATACTCCGGGGTGTAATAAGTCAATTTATAATCCTTAACACCAGCTTTAAATCCAACACTTGCTTTAGTTTCTGTTTGTGGTGACATAAGTCCCTCCCTACAACTCATGAATTAAGAATTCTCACAACGACAGGGTCTACTCGATATGGATTAGGCGTAAATGAAACCTTTGCAAAAATCTTTTAAAACAAAAAGGGTATTCAATTAATATCAACTCATTAAAGAAAATGGAGGGCATGCTTAAGTTAATGAATATGTTTCATTCATATATAAGGCGTACACCCTGTGTATGTTCTATCCTATAGGAATTCTACTATAGGAATTCGATAGGAATTGAGTTGTTGTTATGGTAAGTTAACATGGTTCGTTATTAAACCATGGATTTGATTCACCAAATCCATCATTATTGTATACTCTTTGATAGATATAGCGCAACCCAAATCAATCCCTAATCCTTATTTTACAAGTTCTTAATAGGCCCCTTTCTTATTTTGAATGTAAATACCTAAATACTAAGAAAATTCTCTGTTGACAGCAATCTATGCTTCACAGTAGTATATATTTTGTATATCGAAGTCCTAGATAGGAAAGTAGAGTAGGGACAGATCCTCCACAAAAGGCGAAATGTATATGAAAAAAAAGATTGATTGAACTTTCCAACGGACTCATTCCATGAGTAAACGATTGAATGGGATTCGCTTGGGCAACGAAATCAAGTCCTCGTCCCCCTTTCTCTCTTATTGAATTAACTAATTCATTTCCTTTTGACTTTTGGATTTTTGGCTATTTTTTTGGATTTGATTTGGCATTATTCAACAAGAAAAAATTCGACAAATTCCTTTTTTTTTTGAAAATTATGTGATAATTATGAGAACCAATCCTACTACTTCTCGTCCCGGGGTTTCCACAATTGAAGAAAAAAGCACAGGGCGTATCGATCAAATTATTGGACCCGTGCTGGATATCACTTTTCCCCCGGGCAAGTTACCTTATATTTATAACGCTTTGGTAGTCAAGAGTAGAGACACTGCCGGTAAGGAAATTAATGTGACTTGTGAGGTACAACAATTATTAGGAAATAATCGAGTTAGAGCTGTAGCTATGAGTGCTACAGACGGGTTGATGAGAGGATTGGAAGTGATTGACACGGGAGCTCCTCTCAGTGTTCCAGTCGGTGGAGCTACTCTCGGACGAATTTTCAACGTTCTTGGGGAACCTATTGACAATTTGGGTCCTGTAGATATTAATGCAACATTCCCTATTCATAGATCTGCGCCTGCCTTTATCGAGCTAGATACGAAATTATCCATCTTTGAAACAGGTATTAAGGTGGTCGATCTTTTAGCTCCTTATCGACGTGGAGGAAAAATAGGATTATTTGGGGGGGCTGGAGTAGGTAAAACAGTACTCATCATGGAATTAATCAACAACATTGCTAAAGCTCATGGAGGCGTATCCGTATTTGGCGGAGTAGGGGAACGGACTCGTGAAGGAAATGATCTTTATATGGAAATGAAGGAATCCGGAGTAATTAATGAAAAAAATTTTGAGGAATCAAAGGTAGCTCTAGTCTATGGTCAAATGAATGAACCGCCGGGAGCTCGTATGAGAGTTGGTTTAACTGCCCTAACTATGGCAGAATATTTCCGAGATGTTAATAAGCAAGACGTGCTTCTATTCATCGATAATATCTTTCGTTTTGTTCAAGCAGGATCGGAGGTATCCGCCTTATTAGGGAGAATGCCCTCCGCAGTGGGTTATCAACCTACTCTTAGTACAGAAATGGGTTCTTTGCAAGAAAGAATTGCTTCTACAAAAAAGGGATCCATAACTTCGATCCAAGCAGTTTATGTACCTGCGGACGATTTGACCGACCCTGCTCCTGCCACAACATTTGCACATTTGGATGCTACTACCGTACTTTCCAGAGGATTAGCTTCCAAGGGTATTTATCCAGCAGTAGATCCTTTAGATTCAACCTCAACTATGTTACAGCCTCGGATCGTTGGCAACGAACATTATGAAACTGCGCAAAGAGTTAAGGAAACTTTACAACGTTACAAAGAACTTCAGGACATTATCGCAATTCTTGGGTTGGATGAATTATCAGAGGAGGATCGTTTAACTGTAGCAAGAGCACGAAAAATTGAACGTTTCTTATCACAACCGTTCTTTGTGGCAGAAGTTTTTACCGGTTCTGCAGGAAAGTATGTTGGTCTTGCAGAAACAATTAGGGGATTTCAACTAATCCTTTCCGGAGAATTAGACGGCCTACCCGAACAAGCTTTTTATTTGGTGGGTAACATCGATGAAGCTAGCACGAAAGCTATAAACTTAGAAGAGGAGAACAAATTGAAGAAATGAAATTAAATCTTTATGTACTAACTCCTAAGCGAATTATTTGGGATTGTGAAGTGAAAGAAATCATTTTATCTACTAATAGTGGCCAAATTGGCGTATTACCAAACCACGCCCCCATTAACACAGCTGTAGATATGGGTCCTTTGAGAATACGCCTCCTCAACGACCAATGGTTAACGGCGGTTCTGTGGAGCGGTTTTGCGAGAATAGTTAATAATGAGATCATCATTTTAGGAAATGATGCGGAACTGGGTAGTGACATTGATCCGGAAGAAGCTCAACAGGCACTTGAAATAGCCGAAGCTAACTTGAGTAGAGCTGAGGGTACGAAAGAGTTGGTTGAAGCGAAGCTAGCTCTCAGACGAGCTAGGATACGAGTCGAGGCTATCAATTGGATTCCCCCATCCAATTGAATACAATCCAATGGTTTAGTTGATACAAAGAAAAAGGGAAGAGGGGTAGAAAAAGTTATTAGATAGCGAAGCGAAGTAAGTCCAATGCTATCTAGTAATTTTTCTACCTACCTACCTACTATTGGATTTGAACCAATGACTCCCGCCGTATGAAAGCAATACTCTAACCACTGAGTTAAGTAGGCAATTTATCACCACAAAGGAAGACCCATTACTTCGATCGATTATAGATCGAATCCTTTTTATAAGCAATACTGCTCCGTTATTGGTATGTTATATGTTATTGGTATGTTATATAGTAAACAGATCAAAGAGATATCCTCTGGCATTAGAGAATATTCATCTTGACAAGAAATTATCTATATGTTAAGATATCTCTGACAAGGGCTATAGCTCAGTTCGGTAGAGCAACTCGCTTACACGTGCGCCAATGCTTTTCAAGGGAGCTTATTATGCAATGAACATAATTGATCTTATTGCAAAATCAATGTCTTACTTCATGGATTCGAGAGAATAGGAGAACAGTAGCCTGACAAACAGTCGGTTCAGTCCGATTCAGGTGCCAATTCAGGTGCCTAATCAAATAGAACCCTTATTGATTTGCTAGTTGATAAGGTAAATATCCAGCCCACTAAATGCTAGGCGTAATGAGGATAAGGGCCTCCAAAAAACTTCTTTTCGTTCTATGAACTTTAGGGTGTATGAAGTCTCATAGTCAACTCTTGCAGCGGAACGATAGAGACTCCATTTCACTTAGGTTGATTTAATTTAGGCCGGAGGCAGACCTAAGTCAAGGTAATCCTCCTTTGAAACACTTTGGTATTGCTCCTAGATAGATCATAATACAAATAATCAATCAGAGCACAGGGAGCCATCTCATTATCTTTCCGTAAAGAAAAACTATGGTGGACTAACTGATCTTTACATCAGTTGATGAAAGAGCCCAATGCAAAAAAATGCATGTTGGGTCTTTGAAACAGTTCGAATCATTTCGATAATAATCCGTTTGATCTGTTTTACCGAGAAGGTCTACGGTTCGAATCCGTATAGCCCTAATATGTCCTTTTTTTAGATTTTAGGATAGAGATCCTATGTTTCCTTTAGTATAGTTTTCATTTCCTCATTAGTACTTGTTTATAGACTGGACGGTCGCTTGCGCCATAGAATAGAGATAAAAGCATTACCACAGGCTCATTCATCGAAAATCTTAGAGACAGGAAAAGAAAAACGAATTTCTATCAAATCAATAGAAGGAAGGATCCCTTACCTGATTTGAATTCCATCCTCCTTCAAATAGGATATGCTCTAAGTCCCTAGACTTCCCTATAATAACTGCAATGATTTTCTCCATCTTGCGAATTCCTACTTTGTTTGAAGTATATTACTTTGCTTATATATACATTATCTAAATCGATCTACTTTAAATAAAATCCAAAAATAAAGAAAGAGTAAATAAGAAAACAGAATATTCTGTCTCATAGTTCTGAAATAGAGTTCTTTATTTTTATAGTATTACTCCTCATTAGGCTGCATACATTAGTCATCCTATCTTAATTAGGTTCTAATTTCTAATTAGAAATAGAATGGAAATCAAAAAGAAAGGGAGTCGGGATTCCATTGGATGAATCTTTAAAGAAGACAGGGCACAGAGGAAACAAAGGCTAAACTAAGTGCTTTGGTTTGAGCAAAACGGATTCTTGTTTCACCGAGGAAAAGAGAGAAGTTCTGGATAAATTGACAACGCTGACTTGAATTGACTAATTCAGTTCCGCCTATTCCACATTAATGGGAGTACATTTATGTTTCTGCTTCACGAATATGATATTTTTTGGACATTTCTAATAATAGCAAGCCTTATT